GTATTTGGAAGGGGTGGACGATACCCTTTCAACATTCTTTAATTTCAAAGGGGCAGTTTCAATCATGGAAAAGTTTAATAAGTAGGAAAAAGCCGGCTATCGGAATCGAACCGATGACCATCGCATTACAAATGCGATGCTCTAACCTCTGAGCTAAGCGGGCTCACATAGGATTCATTTTCTATGCATAGTAATTCAATAAAATAACAATACACTAAAGTATTGGTATCTTATTTACTAATTAATATTTCTTATCTAATCAGAATCCAATCCTAGATAAAAGAATAGAATATCAAATTTTAACTCAAATTTAACTAATTAAAAAAAATTCAAAAAAATTGTTAATATTATATAACATAACGATTAATAGAATGATCCAAAACATAGAAGTTGAATTTCTTTATCACGAATAAATTAATAATATTAACAATTTTTTAATAGAGATTATTTTGAGATTATTTTTTATATATTATCTAGGAATAATTCGTTATAACGAATGAGGCATTCTTCCGCTTTCATTCATTTCATTCATAAGGATATAAGTAGTAAATGCGGAAATTAGGACGACAAAAAAATCGACCGTTCAAGTATGCAAAAGGTTAGGGGAAGAGTGACAGGTAGATATATATATATCTATCTTATATATATCAATATATATTGAATTGTGGATACAGAAAGGATAAAATCCTATTTAGTTTTAGTTGTACCAACTAAGGGTTTCCTAGAGAGGATTGGTAAGAAATCAAAGAAGAGAAAACACTTTCACTCAACGGTTCCAGTAGAAATCAAAAAAGGAAAGGGCGGAGCGACCTCACAATAAACTACTAATCTAAAAACAAAAAGAGGGGGATATGGCGAAATTGGTAGACGCTACGGACTTAATTGGATTGAGCCTTGGTATGGAAACCTACTAAGTGATAATTTTCAAATTCAGAGAAACCCTGGAATTAATAAAAAGGGCAATCCTGAGCCAAATCCTATTTTTCGAAAAAGCAAAAAGAAAGGCTTAGAAAGAAATAAAGGATAGGTGCAGAGACTCAACGGAAGCTGTTCTAACAAATGGAGTTGGTTGCGTTGGTAAAGAAACCTTTCTACCAAAAATCCCAAAAGGATGAAGAAGAGGGGTATATACAGACTGTATCAAACGATTCACCCACAGCCTGTAGATCTTTTCACGAACGGATTAATCGGACGAGAATAAAGAGAGAGTCCCGTTCTGCATGTCAATGCCGACAACAATGAAATTTATAGTAAGAGGAAAATCCGTCGACTTTAAAAATCGTGAGGGTTCAAGTCCCTCTATCCCCAAAAAGCCTATTTTTCTTCCCCGACCCTTTTGCCTATCCCCTTTTATTTTCTTACGGGTTGAAAATTCCTGATGCACCCGCCCTATTCTATATTCTATTTGTCTATATTCTATTTGATTCGTTTAGTTTTTAGTTTATAAATAGATCTGGGGAGAAATGCCTTTCTCTTATTACATGTTATATATATATGAGAATATATCAAAATGAACATCTTTGAGAAAAAACCCCGTGCGTACTGTTAATTGACAAAGACCCCATCCTCTAATAAAATTAAGGGTGCTGCATTGGGACTGGTCGGGATAGCTCAGCTGGTAGAGCAGAGGACTGAAAATCCTCGTGTCACCAGTTCAAATCTGGTTCCTGGCACATGATTAAATCGGTCGAGTTTCTTTAAATTAATTGATATGAATCGACATCCATATTCATTTATACTATAGTTTAAATTAGAGTATAGTTTAAATAATAATCCATAGTTTGATTCATCTTGCCGAGATATACCCCATCTATTTTTTTTATCTATTTTATATTTATAGATGGGTTGAATTTAATATTTAATAGACAAGATTCAGTTCAGATCCAAATAAAGAGAATTCCATACCCTTTCATTTCTTTGTATTTTCTTTCATATTTTATTTATTCATTCCTATCTACATAACTTTCTAAAACCTTCTAAGTAATGTGCGTCGTACAAAACGACGTAAAACTTTCTGATGGAGAACTCCTTTTGTTCATCCTATTGTTTCGGCTCATATGAAATAAGTATCTTCCAAACCAAATAACTGGGATGCGAGAATCAATGAATTCCTAATTCTCTTTTTTATTGTCTTTTTTTTTGCCAGCCTATCGAGAATTCCCAAAAGAATTCCAAAATAGAAATGAGACTTCCATTATTCTAGTTAATTTAGAACAGAACGTACAATCTTTGAATATTTGAAATTTTAGAATAAGCGGAAAATTTTTCTTAGTATTCAATGAGCATCTTGGATTTCATAAAAATGGGGGGAAATATAATCCTTACGTAAGGGCCATCCTATCCAACTTTCCGGCATTAAGATACGTTTCAAGCGTGGATGAGTATCATAAAAGATTCCCAGCATATCAAAAGATTCTCGTTCTTGAAAATCCACGCCTTTCCAAATCCAGAAGACGGACGGAATCCTAGGATTGTTCCTCGAGGCAAATACTTTTATGCA